CAAAAAAATCATTATTAATAGAATTTTATAGTTTCAAACTATATGTTTTAATTTAAACTATTTTTTTTTATACAAAATCTAAAAGATATATTTAATTCCTAAAATTAATAGATTAATTTATGTTTATCTTATTTGTATTACTTACCTAAGAACAACATAAGCTGTTTTATAAAAATTTACAATTTTTAACTTTAATCAGACACTTAGATATATATTCCAAGGGAATCTTATACTTAGAAGGAATAAATTTTTATTAAACTAGTATATACAACATAATCCTCACTGTAGACATAGCAACAGCTAAACAGGATTATATCTCTGTAAGAAAAGAATTTTGCAAATTCACTCATTTAGCCCTCACTATTTAGTTGAGGGATAAATGATTGGGTCGAATTGAAAAGAAGTAATTAACATAATCAAAGCTGTTAACGCAATATAAAAAGAACGAGAATATATTTAATTGTGGCATTAGAAAATTCTTGTAGAGAAGATATAAATACCTATCAAATATTTTTCAAATATTTATTTTTAATTAAACTATCCCTACAATAAGGAAATTAAAAAATTCAAACTAAAAAAAAAGAAATAAAAAAATAAGAAATAAAAAAATACATTATTACTATTTTTTCATAACTTAACAAAATCATTTTATTTTTAATTATTTTTTTAGATTGTCTTAACATAACAAATATATTCAACATAAAAACCCTAGCTATTAAAAATCTAATAAATAAAAACAAAATTAAAAATTTATTAACAAGAAAAATTGATATAAATAATCCAACTTCTCTAAAAAAATTTATAGAAGGAGGAAAACCAAAATTTATAGCAAAAAAAAATAATATAACTAAATAAAAAAAAAATGATACACCAGAACTAATCCTTTTTATTGAATTAATATGACGAGTACTAAATCGTTTGTATAAAATATCTCTAAAAAAAAATAACACAGGAGATAAAATCCCATGCCCTAAAAATATATAAAAAGATCTTTTATATCCTCAAAAAAAAAAAGATATTAAACCTGCAACAGCTAAACTTATATGACTAACAGAACTAAAAGCAACGATTACCTTAAAATCCGTTAATCGTAAACATAAACTACCCGTAAAAAAAAGCCTTCATACTCTTAAAAATATAATGAATATAACAATATACGATAATTTTATACCATCTCTTAAAATCATTATACAACGTATCATTCCAAATCCTCTAATTTTTAACAAAATTCTCGCCAAAACTATAGATCTTCCTACTGGAGCATCTACATGAGCTTTAGGTAATCAAATATGGACCCCATAAATAGGTAATTTAGTCAAAAATCTTAATACTAATAAAAAAAATATAAACCAAGTAAAATTTAAATCATAAAAACTATACGTTACAATTGATTCTATCCTAATACTTGTAATTTTCAAAATTATAATAAATATAGGTAATGATGTTACTAACGTATATAAAAAAAAATAATAATTTGAAAATACACGCTCTTTACCTTTTCTTCAAAATCCAATTAACATAAAAATAGGTAATATAGATAATTCAAAAAATACTAAAAAATTTAACAAATTATCACTCCTAAAAAACACAATCAAAAAAAACACAGAAAAAAAAAATGAAACTAATATAAAGTGCATTCGACCTCTCTCTATTATTACCAATCTACTAAGTAAAATAACCAAAATACTAAGAATAATTAACAAATTACTAACTACATCTTCACTTCAAAATGCAAAATGATTAGAATAAACAACTTCATTAGTTTTAAATAAATGAAATATTGATTTTAAAATATAAATAAATCTATAAAATAGAAATCAAATTTTTATTCGACTTGAATTAATAAGAAAAATTAAAGGAATAAATATAAAATACACAAATATTTGTAATTAACTAATCTGGAGAGATATCTTTATTTTGTAAAAATAAAACATTAATTTATGCTATAGTCAAATATTTATTTTTAATTACATCCGTAATTACTTTAACATGAAAAGTTAATGTTATCAATATTAACTATAAAAACAATTTATCAATGACTTATAACTTTCTGAGATAATTCAAATACTTAATAAATAAGTAACTATAAAAATAAAAAATAATGACAAATACAAACTAAAAAAACTTAAACATTCAGACTTCATAAAAGGTAAAAATAGTAAAATCTCTAAATCAAACAATATAAAAGACAGACCAATAATAAAAAATTGCATAGTATAAAAATTTTTGTAATTACCTATAGTAGTAAAACCACATTCATAAGCAGAAAAGGATGAATTAAAAATATTTAGAACAAATCCTTTTAAAGTAATACTTCTTAAATAAAGTAACAGCAAAGAAAAAGACACTATAAACAAAACTATAAAAAACACACTTAAGAACAATATTTAACATTGTATTTCTATTTTATCAAAATAGCTCGTTTATCCGACATCCTAAGTATAAATAATATATATAAAAATTTCCTTTCGTACTTTCTTTAAATTAATTATTAAAGATAAAGTCCGGACTGAATTACTTCGTCCTTAACCCAGCTCATGTATTTTTTTAATTGGTTAGCAAACAAACTTTTTTCTCTTTTGCGAGAAATAGATAAAATAAACCGACATCGAGGTCGTAAACAAATTTAACAATAAGAACTTATTAAATTTATTAGCGCTGTTATCCCTAAGGTTAATTTTCAATACAATCTAAAATAGGATCAATTACAATCACACATGAAAACTAATAACTATAGTTAAATTTTTACAGTAGTTACCCCAACAAAGAATTTAAAGGGAAATTTTCCTTTATTAATCTAAATCACTTAGGGTCTTTTCGTCTTTTAAAGAATTTTATGTTTCTTCACATAAAAAAAAAATTCATTTTTTACTTTTATAAAATATTTTATTAATTCCCTATACAAGTAAACCAATTAAGCATACTAATTTATTTAAACTATGGTTTTATATAATTCATCATTGAAATTAGAGTTTATTTCTAATAAGCATCTAGAAAAATTGTTTTTAGTAAACATTTTAATAAAATCTTAGTTCTAAAAAAGTATATTTATTAAAATAAAAATAGATATTATTTGTTAAAAAACTTTTTTTATAAATTACTCATTTTAACATTTTAATTTATATACTTTACATATAAAAATAATTATTAAATAAAATTAACAAGTTTTTACACTTAAATATACTATTAATAATAAAGAATATATTTTTCTATATTAAATTTCTATATTAAATAAAAGATGACCCTTTATTTTTATAATTTTATATAAATCAGCTATAAATAAATGATTGGCATATCACTACTTGTATATAATTTTATACTTATATTGATATATAATTATTAAATATATACAAAATCTTATTTTTTCGGAATATTTTATACACAAATTTTTCTATTGTCTAATCTTGATCCTAAAAGAACATATTTTAACTTAAAATTTTCAACTAAATACCTTTACAGGTAACTTACTTCTTTATTTCTATCTTCTATACTAATAAAAAAATATTTTTTCTATTAAATTAATTTTAAATATTTAGTTTAAAAAGGTGAATAAATACAATCACTTCGTGGAATTAAAAATTCCAAGCTATAAAAGCTTCTTTTTAATAAACTACCCCATCTATAAAGACAAATAAACAAAAAAATTCACACTACATCAACAAAATGTCAATATCAAATAGCACACTCAAATCCAACGTGTCGATTTCTAGAAACTTTACCTCTTAAAATACGTAAAAACGAAACAAACAAAAATATACTACCAATTAGAACATGAAATCCATGGAATCCTGTAGCTATGAAAAAAATAGATCTATAAACAGAATCATTTATTCTAAATGAACTTTCTAAATATTCTATATACTGTAATCTAGTAAAAAAGACTCCCAAACCAATAGTAACTAAAAGTCAAATAGCACAAGAATAATAATTAGAAATTACTAAACTATAATGAGAACAAGTAACTGTAATCCCTGAACTAATTAAAACTGCTGTGTTTAAAAGAGGTACTCTTGTGGGATTCAAGACTAAAACTCTTATTGGAGGTCATTCTATTCTTAACTCTACAACTGAATTTAATCTAGAATGAAAAAAAGTTCAGAAAAATCCTAAAAAAAAAAAAATTTCAGATATAATAAACCAAATTATTCTTGAATATAAATTTTTTTGAACTCTTTTAGTATGAAATCTAAGAAGTGAAGCTTCTCGATCAACATCCCGCCACCATAAAATAGCCAAAATAAAAACTAATCTTGTTCCAAAAAAAAATACAATAAATACATCTTGATGTAATATAGATACCAAACCTCTAACTAAAGTAAAAGCTCTAAAAGCACTTAAAATTGGTCAAGGAGAGGCATCAACCAAATGAAAAGGTGAAAATCGTACTATCATATCATTAAAAAATATTAATTATATTTTATGGTTCAAAACCATATGTTTTATTTTTAAACTACTAATGATAAATTAGTAAATTTTATAAAGAACTTTAAAAGATTTTGTATAACCCGAAATTATATATTTTATTAAATAAATTACTTTATAAAAATTTCATCTATAACTAAATGATCTAGTTAAGATTTCACAGAAACCACAATTCCATATTTTATATAAAATACATTTAGAGAATAATTACCACTTAGAATATTTCAGGAAACTACTATAAACAAAATACTTATTTTGAAGTATTAATAAAGTTAAAATAAAAACACTTTCAGAAGCTGATATTACTATTAAAAAAATTACTAAACTATCTGTTATAATTTTTGTAAACATTAGAATAGTAAGTAAATTTAAAAATATTAACTCCACTGTAATTAATATTTTTATTGTACTAATCCTTATAATAGACAATATTAATAAAATGACAACAAATATAAAAACTATTAAAAACCACATATTACCGGAAGACTAACATCTAACTATAAACCCCAAATTTATTATTTTTTTTTAACTATCCAGCATTCCTAATAATACTTAAAACAATATAATTTAGAATAAACCACATTAATCATTAAAATCCTAAACTATAACTAGCTTCGGAGTAAATTAGCCTCAATTTGAAGATCTTCTCACGATTTAGGCTCAAGATTAGCTAAGGCATCTACTCACTTAGCCTTCTCATTTTCAAATCAATCATAAACTCATAAATCTCTTGACTGCACAGACATTCAAACAATTAAAACAAAAAAAAATATCAAAACTAAAGGAAGATAAATTTTTCAAGTAATTATAATTAAATCAGTAAATTTAAAACGAGGTAGTAAACTACGAATATAAAGAATAACTAAAACAACAACAAAAGACTTGATAACCAAAAAATATCTTCCCCCAAAAAAAAGCAAAATAGTAATTCAGCTTATAAATCAAATATTTATATACTCCCCTAGAAACAACAAAGCAAAAATAAATCTTCTGTATTCAACATTAAATCCACTAACTAGTTCAGATTCCCTTTCAATCAAATCAAAAGGAGCTCGATTTAATTCTGCTAATATTATTCTAATTCAGCTAACTATAAATATAAATATTCTTCTTCAAAAAACATAAGAACTCTGAAAATACAAAAAAAATTCTCAATTATAACTTCTTATTAATAAAAGCAACAATATGATAAAAAATCTTAATACTACTTCATAAGAAATTATCTGAGCAACCCTACGAATACCCCTAATTAAAGAATAAATATTATTGCTTCCTCATCTCGCCCATAAAGTAGTATATACTAACAAACTAGAAATTACTAAAGTCAATAAAATCCTGTATTCAGAATGAAATAAAATAAAAGGCGTAGGAATAAAAAATCAATTTATTAAACTCAAAACAAATCTTAAAATAGGAGATAGTAAAAAAAAAAATTTTCGAATATTAAATAAAACTATTAATTTCTTTAAAATCAACTTTCTTCCATCAAGAATTGTTTGTATTAATCTATAAATTCCTACAATATTAGGCCTTTTACGAATTTGAGCTAATCCTAACACTTTACGTTCCAGTAAAACTAATAAAGCTACTATTAGCAATAAAAATAAGATAAAGATAAAGTAAAAAACAATAACTAAAATCATAATAATTCCTCATAAATTTTAAATTAATATTAAAATTAATAAAAAAAAAAAATAAATAAAACTTGAAATCTGAGCTATATAAATAAACACATCTTTAACTGGACATCCTCTCAACCAAGTTAATATAATAAAATTTATTGATCAGCTTCAAAAAATTAAACGATAAAATAAACTTGATATTAATTTTTTTTTAGAAAATAAAAAAAAGAAAAAAACTAAAATAGAAAACACTAATCTAAAAACTCCTAACTTTTTATTTGGAATACACCGTAAAATAGCATAAGCAAACAAAAAATATCACTCTGGTTTAATATGAACCGGCGTCACCATAGAATTTGCTTTCTTAAAATTTTCAGGATCTCTAAATAAATCAGGAGAAAATCCTACTAATATTATAAAACTACTAATAATGATACTAAATCTAAAAATGTCTTTTACTCCATAGTAAGGTCAAAAATCCAATTTCATTGTATTACTAAACGTTCTTAAGGGAGTGCTTGAACCTAATATATGAATAAAAAATAAATGTACTACTGATAAAGCAACAATAACAAATGGGAATAGAAAATGAAAAGTATAAAATCGATTTAAAGTAGGATTTTCAACAGAGAATCCACCCCATAATCATTTAACAATAGCCTCCCTATACACAGGAACAGCTGTAATTAAATTTGTAATTACAGTAGCTCTTCAAAAACTTATCTGACCTCACGGTAAAACATAACCTAAAAAAGCAGTTAACATGGATACTACTAAAAGTAAGATACCAATAATCCAAGCCCCCTTACGATAATAAGTTTTATAATAAACATTTCGTCTAATATGTAAAAAAATCAATCTCAAAAAAAAACTAGCACCATTTGCATGTATATAACGTAATAACCATCTTCTATTAACATCTCGCATAATATGATTTACAGAAAAAAACGATATTTGTATATGGCTAGTATAATGTATTGAAAGAAATAAACCACTCACAATTTGAATAACAAGAAAAACTCTAATAGTTGAACCTCTATTTCAAAAGTAATTAATATTAATCGGAGCAGGTAAACGATAAAAAGACCTGATAAATAAATTAATTAAAGGATTGTTCCGTAACATAATTTAAAAAAGTTTCTCAATTTACAAATTCAACATGAATAGGTATAAAAGAATGATATAATCTACAAATTTCACTACATTGTCTATAAAAAGATCTCGGTTTAAAAGAAAAAATATTCATAGTATTCAATCGCCTTGGTACTGCATCTACTTTTATCTTTAATGATGGAAGAGTTCAAGAATGAATCACATCAACTGATGTAATTATTATACGTACATTTGTAGAATAAGGTAGAACCAAAGAATTATCAACTTCTAACAATCGAAATTGTCTTGGAGTAATTTTATATTGTCTAACTTGATAAGAAATCATATTAAAATCATTAAAATCTCCTCCTTCATAACTCCAATATCACTGATGACCAACTACTTTAAACGTTAAATCACCTTTGAAGGATCTTTCTATTATATATATTAAAAACAAAGAAGGTACTCTCAAGGATATTAAAATAAAAACGGGAAAAAAAGTCCATAAAAATTCTAATATATTAGATCCCTGGTAAGCCAAAGTTACGTATTTCTTTTTTTTTATAATATAAGCTATTGATATAACAGCTGTTAAAATTAAAACTAACGAAGCCAAAGAATAATCATGAAATAATACAATTTCATTACCAAAAAAGGTATTAGAATCAGTTAATTGTATAAAAGAATAAGGATACATCTAAATCTTAAAAAACTTTTTTCTTCATTCTGCAAAAATGATATTTTATATAAAATAAAGATTTTTATAAACTACAAAAATTTAAATAAAATAATTATTCTTGAAAAATTTATTATTACTAAAGATATTACATAACGAGATTTAATAGAATTATTAGAACTTAAAGTTGAAATATTGAAATGAATATTACGATAATCATAATTTCATACTTGAGATATAGTTCGAGAATAAAATACAAACATAGTATATCTTATCAATATTAAAAAAGTAAAAAAAAAAAAATTTCCTCTATTTATAATAAGAAAAATCTTAAAAAAAAACATAATTCTACAAGGTATTCTTATAATAATAAATATCAAAAGACAAAATATTATTTTTTCTATTCGACTTAAATTATGCAATACTAAAGATTGAATCCTTAAATTCTCAGTAAAAGTAAATATTAATCAAACCGAAAGAGAATAAATTACATATATAAATAAAAACACTCTTAATCTACCATAAACCATTCTCATCAACAATCACCTAGTATTTATAATACTAGATCTTCTTATAATTTGTCGAATATCTGTATAATTTAACCCAATAAAACTTCTACTTAAAATACTCAAAGTTCTAACACATGTCAAGAAAATGTCATAATTAAACCTAGTCAACAACATAAATGGAGCATACTTAGGAATAATTCCTAATAAAAAACATTCTTGTTGACTTAAACCAGAGAAAATATCAATAACTCATAAATGTCTAGGAAATAAACCTAATTTTATAAAAATAGAAAAAAAAAATATAAATTTAAACAATCATTCGATTATATAAAACCTATTCTCAGTATTAGATCTTAAAGAATATCTCAACTTAAAAACATCAAACAAAAAACTAGATAAAATAAAAGAAAAAAAAATAACCATCCTCGAAATAATTTGAATAAATATATACTTAACTAATACTCTTATCTTTTGAAATCCAATTCTATTAATCTTTAAAGATTTTTTTAAAAATAAAAATCTCAATAACAAAAGAGAAATTATCTCTATCCTAATTCAAATAAAAAAAAAAATCATTAGCAATAAATACCAAAAGAAAGCCTAGTAAAACTCTAATTTTTAAAAATAAAATTATCTACTCTTCTAATCTCTCATTTATATAAAGAGATAAAAGCAACCCAAAAACATAAGGTTGAATAAAAGAAACTGCAATCTCTAAAATAATCAACATAAAAAATAAAACCAATAATAAGAACCTGATAGACCTTATAAAAAAAAATCTCTCAGAAATAAGATGAAGTAATAAATGTCTTGCTGTAATATTAGCTATTAATCGAATCCCCAATGCTAAGGGACGTGCAAATTGACTTATAATTTCAATTCATACTAATAATAATACTAAAAAATAAGGAGTTCTTACAGGTAATAAATGAGCTACATTATTCTTAGAATTATTAATAAAACTTCGTAACACTGTAGACATTCACAAAACTAAAGAAAAAATAAAAGTTACCACTAACAAAGAAGATATTGAAAAACTAAAAGGCAATATTCTTAATAAATTAAAAGATAAAATAGTAAAAAAAACTGAAAAGAAATAAAAGAATATATTAGAAAAATTTATAGTAAATTGTCTTATAATCACTTTAAACAATCTTTTGTTAGTATTTTTATTAACAAATATAAACATTAATAATCACAATAAAAATATTCTCACCGGTAAAACATAAAAAGTACTCTCAAAAGGAAAAAACAAATTTAGCATTTTTAATTACGTGAACACGTTTAAATTAATTAACAATTAACTACATTTTATATATGTTAAATTAAATTCAAGTATCCTTATACAACGGATCTTATTTTTGGAAAAAATAAATTTTATTTTAAAATAATACTCAAATAAACTTTTTCTAAGCTAAAAAAAATACTTAATACTAAAAAAACAGCCAATAAAAACAAACCTACAAACAAAAAAAAAAAATTAGAAGAAAATAAAGACAAATTACTAATGTAACCTATATTACCAGAATTACTTAATACAGGCCAAAATTTTATTAAAATCTTATAAAAACTAAATAATAAAACTCCTAAAAAAATAAAAAACCTATTTATTTCGTTTAACCTTTCTATTATTTTAACCCTATTTAATATAGCAGAATAAGAAAATAACATAAGTAATCTTCCTAAATATAATAAAACCATTAAAAATCCTAAAAAAAAATAATTATTCAAAATAAAAAAAAAAAAAAATATCACAACAATTATAATTGTTGAAAATAAAACTAAAAACAAATAACTACTTGTTAAAAAAATAGTAAACATTAAAATAACAAATATATATAAAATATTTAGGCCCCTTGTTTGAAAAAATAACACTAGTAAGCAGAGTAAAATCCTTAGATTAATTTTTTGGTAGCAGCAAAAACTTTTTTATTACTCTCAACATATGAATTGAATAAGACTATATTCATCTAAAATTTTGAAGATTTCAAGTTTGTAATTAACCTAAACTCACTAAGTTAAATCTGCTTCCATCTTCAAAAGAAGAATTTTAAATTTACAAAATTTAAGTTTTATTTTAAACTATAAAAACAATTTCAGGAGAGAATAAATATAATCTCTTCCTAGGGCTATGAATCCTATAACTTAAATAGTTTATCCTGAATATATTTGTTTACCAGTTTATCTTTCTAGATAAACTACCTTGTTACGCCTTCGTAGTTATACCACATAGCGGGCAGTGAGTGCTCCAGTCCTTTAAATTCAAAACAATATTATTATTTTTACTTATAAGTTTGGCTAAGCATTTTCTATCCTGCATTAATCTTTTTAAAAATATAATAGCTAATGAAACCTAGTAGTAGGTGCATATAGACCTGCATTATTAAATATTCATCTACATTTATCTTTTTCCTCTATCAAAATAGAAAAAACATACGGATATACACAACAATATATTACTAGTACAAATTTTAGTGAGTATTATCATTTTAATTCACAAGCTTACCTATGTTAAACTGACCGCCTAATTAATTAATGTATTAAACTAATCTCTTACTTCGTATAATTAATACTTGGGTACTAATCCAATTTTTTTCCTAAATTTTCAATTGCATAACTTTAAACTAAATCAGATTCCACACCCATTAAATCCCAACATTTTTTATACTTATTTAATCCTAAATATAAAGTATAACCGCGGTAGCTGGCACCTTTATTGACCTATTAATTGAATTTAAACTGTGTTAAAAAAATCATAGCACAAATCTGTCTAACTTTTAAAAAAAAATAATAATTTATAGACTTAAATTCTAATTAAAGAAACCTTAATAAAATTTACTATTTAAAAAATTTCTAAAAGATTTAATTATGTAAATCATGCTAAAATCTTAAATTTTATGCGTTTATCCGCCATTTTAGAATAAATAATACTTTTAAGATTTCTTTTAAAGAGATTTCTAAAGATATAAACTTTTAGGTTTATTGTATAACCTATCTTAAATAAGTAAAGTATTACCAACCAATATTTTATTTTTGACACAAATACGAATTTACTTATTCTAACTTTACATGTATTTAATCTTAAAATAAAAATATTAGAAGTAATAAACCAACAATACAAAAAAAAAAATAATTTTTATATGTTACAAACCTATTAAATAAAGAACTAAGTAGAGGAATTTTTTTTAAATGAGATACTCATAAAATTTCTATTCTAAAAAATTCAATATATTTTATAATTTTAATACTTCGATAAAATATAAATAATGTAATCCGATGAACAACTGGATTATAATATAGTAAATTAAAAACAGGAGCAACCAATATTTTACTTGGAACTAAAATCAATCTAACTAACAACCTAAAAAATAAAATTATCAAAGGAATTACTTTTAAATATCATGAAATATATTCTTCCCTCATTACTAAAAAGATAGATCATATAAAAAAAAATCTTCTTGAAATTCTACCTAAGAAAAGACGAGATATAAAAAAAAAAGTAGAATTAAATGATTCTTGACCTTCTAATTTTACTGAAAAAGATCCATCATTATTATTAAAAAACAATACTAAATACATAAGTTTAAAAGAATAAACTACTGTTATTACGGATCTTAAAATAACAACTAATGATAAAAAGCTATTTAAAAAGGATCCATACATATTCTCTAAAATAGAATCTTTAGAATAAAATCTAGCCAAAAACGGAAATCCCCCTAATGATAAAGAACAAAAAAATATACAATATATTGAAAATTTAGAAGAAATTGAACCTATCTTTATCTTACGAAAATCTTGTAAATTTATAGTTCTATGAATAAAAACTCCAGAAGAAATAAAAATTAAACTTTTAATATACGCATGTATCCTTATATGTAAAAAAGAAATAAATGGATACCTGAATCTTAAAGTTACCACTATCAACCCTAATTGACTAGTAGTACTGTGTGCAATAATCTTCTTCATATCTGGTTGTATTAAAGCACAAACAGATCTATAAAGTATAGTTAACGCTCTAATTAATCTTACCACTCCTAAAACTGTTAAATTAAATATTCTAACCAATCGACATATTAAATAAACCCTCGCAACTACTATAGTAGATGAATGCAAAAGAGCTGATACCGGTGTAGGTCTTTCTATAGCATTAGGTAACCAAGGTTGAAAAAAAAATAAAGAAGATTTTGCTATTATTCTAATTAATAAAAAAATAAGAATTAAATTATTCACTATGTATTCTATATTAAAAAAAAAACTTAACATAACTACTTCAGATAAACTAGATAAAAAAAAAAAAATTCTAATATAAATAAAAAAATCTCTAATACGATTATAGACTATAGCCTGAATTCTAGATAAACCTGCTTCTCTTCGACCAAACCACCAATTAATTAACAAAAAAGACATAATTCTAACTCTTTCTCACCCAATCAATAAAAAAACAAGATTAACAGACGAAGTTAAAATAAACATAAATATTAAAAATAAAAATAAAAAAGAATTAAAGGTTCTATTTTTTACTTCTGCTCTTATATATCACTGGGCAAAATTTAAAATAGACCATGTTACAGACATTCTAATAAAAATAAATACGATAGAATAAAAATCTCATGATAAAACAAATTTTATATTTATTCATCTTATTCTAATTATAGAAACTCTATTATTACTATTTAAAAACAATAAAAGAGAAAATATTAAAAATATAAAAGAATTAATTTTTATAGATTTCATATTAACTAAACTTTTATTAAACAAAATGCTAGATATTAAAAAAGGTAAATAAATTAAAATTAATTTCACAATCCTTACTATTATATAGAACTATATATTTTAAATATAAAATTTAAAGACCAATCTATTTACTATCTTTTCATAACTGGAGATACTATTCAAGTATGTAATGCAGGCGGAAATCTTATTTGAAATTCCAACGATTTGCTTCTAACATTATACATAAATCGTTTACTAAAAAAACTCTCCCATAATATTAAAAAGAAAATAGCTACAGCCACTCTACTAATAAGTGATCTAACAGACGAAATAACATTTCAAGTTATAAAAAAATCTGGATAATCATGAATCCGTCGAGGTATTCTACTTAATCTTAAAAAATGCTGAGGAAAAAAAGTTAAATTTACTCTAACAAATATTATAGTAAAATGAATTTTACCTAAAAAAGAATTAAAACTTAATCTAGTAAAAAGAGGAAATCAATGGAAAAACCTAGAAAAAATCGCAAACACAGCTCTTATTGAAAGAACATAATGGAAATGAGCTACAACATAATAAGTATCATGTAAAACTAAATCCAAACTACAATTAGCTAAAACAATTCTAGTTAACCCACCAATTGTAAATAAAAACAAAAATCCATATGCTCAAATTATAGCCAATCCTCAATGAACTTTAGCTCTCAACGTAGTTGATACTCAAGAAAATACCTTAATTCTAGTAGGTACAGCAATAATTATTGTAGCAGATGTAAAATAAGCTCGAGAATCTACATCTATTCTTACACTAAATATATGGTGTGCTCAAACTAAGAACCTTAGAAATCTAATTCTTCCTATAGCTCAAACTATTCTAAAATACCTAAAAATATTATCTTTTCTAGAATAAAAAACAATTACATGACTAATTATTCTAAATCTAGGTAAAATTAAAATATACACCTCAGGATGCCTAAAAAATCAAAACAAATGTTGATACAAAATAGGATCTCCTCTTCCATTAGGATCAAAAAAAGATGTATTAAAATTACGATCAAATAATAACATTGTAATAGCAGCAGCTAAAACCGGCAATGACAATACAAGTAGAATTGTAGTAACAATCAAAGATCAACAAAACAAACTTAAATCTCTTATCGATTTACCTTTATTTTTTATATTGAATAAAGTAACTAAAAAATTTACAGATCTCAAAATACTAGAAACCCTAGCTAAATGTAATGAAAAAATAGCTATATCTACTCTAGAATGAGCATGTCTTACCGTAGCAGACAAAGGAGGATAAACTGTCCATCCAGTTCTTACTCTCGATGCTCCTGCAAAACTACTTTTTAATAACATAAAAAAAGCAGGAGGTAATAATCAAAAGCTTATATTATTTATTCGAGGAAACGCTATATCCGGAGCTCCAATTATTATAGGAATTAATCAATTTCTAAAACCTCTAATTATAATAGGTATAACAAAAAAAAAAATTATAACAAAAGCATGAGAAGTTACTACTACATTATAAATATGTCTATTCTCATTATCAATTACTCCTCTAGGCTGTGATAACTCTATTCGAATAATAATACTCAGAGCAGTTCCAATTAATCTAGATCAAGTCCTAAATATAAAATACAAAGTTCTAATATCTTTATGATTAGTTGAAAATAACCAACGATTTAATCAATTATACAT